GCCTACTACAAGAATATTTTTTTTTGTGGGACGATAGCTTTGAAAAGACAGATTACCTATCTTTTCTTTAATCTCGGGCGAAATACGATCGGGGGGGGCCAATTCAAAACCCTCCGGTAAAATAAGAACAGCCCCCACATTTAATGCCCCCTTTTTACCATTAGCAAGAACTTGTTTCACTTGCATATCATAAGGAATTCGAACAACTGCTTCAAATACAGTATCCGGAAGTACCGCTTGTGGAACCTCAATATCCACGGGCTTATTAGCTAAATGGCAATTGGCACATACAATACGACCGGTTGCTTCTCGCGGATTTTCATAACCCTGTTGGGCAAAAATAGGATATGCATTTGAAATGGGTGCTCGAATTATTATATATATCATGAGCAATACGGAAATGGATCGAGTAATCTCTTCCTTTATCCAAGAAAAAGCATTTCTAGTTTGCATGGTCCAATCATTGATCCTGAAAATTTCTACAATAAAATTAGGTAGGTCACTGCCAAAGTTCCCTATCCATGATTTTGCTATTTACTTAAAAAATTTTCCTAGAATATAGGAAGAAAAGAATAAATAAGTTTTTGAATGTTTAGCTTTTATATACAAAATAACAAACTTTATAATTAATTGGATCAGTGGATCGTTTTTTCAGTCATTCATTGAATGATAAATCACTACAAGTGACGGAGATAGACGATTTAAATAACGGAAAATCCAATATTTTAAAATTGTATCTAAAATGACTGGAAAAGTGGAAACAAGACCAGATATAATTTGATCATTCTGAGTAAATCCAAAATCTTTATAGACAGAACCAATCATTAATTCCCAACCATGAGTGGAATGAAATCCTATACATAAATCAGTTAATAAAAGAATAGAAAAAGCTTTTATTGTGTCACTTAAGTTATATAGGAATTCTTGAATCCAAGAGTTAAGAATAATAAGTTCTTGATTACCTAGAATAGAATAACCACTTAGAATAAGGAAACAGATTATATTTGTCGAGAAGTGCAAAATTGTATGGATACGATCTTCGTTGTGCATCTTGATTAATTGGATGGTTTCTTTGTGGATTCCGGTACGAGGATTTTGTAGACGTATTTCCGGGTATTCCTTTAGCATTTCATCCAAGAGGAACAGTTCCTTGAATTCTATGAATTTTTTTAGAATACTCTTTTCTTGAATGATATTTAAGAAAATTTCGGATTGCTTAGTATTCCACCAATTAGTAACCCAAGATTCCAGACTTTTCTTAAATGTAAAAGAGATGCACCAAGGCAAAAAGACTATAGATGTCAGATATAGAAGGGGAATGCATGTTTTCTTTTTCGCCATTTTTCGTCTTTAATGAACTCAGCTTCACCTCATTCGTCAACTCTATATGATAATAATCTTTCTATCAAGCATAGGTTCTATTACAAGTAATAGAGCCTATATATAAAATATAAATCTATAATCTATTCCCGCTTCGTTTATTCTAAATTCAAGGCAAGTACGAACTCCCGAATTGCAATTCGGGAGTTCGTACTTGCCTTGAATTTAGAATAAAAGAATACAGAAATCGAATAAGCAAACGAAATAATCCACTGCCAATTTGAATGAAGAAAAAAATATTGTTTCAAAAGCTATCCATTTTAAAAATCGAACTATTTCAAAAAAAAAAATTCTTTTCCCTAAGAAAACATTCATTTTTGAGTTCATCTTTCATAACCTATTTTTATTGGTAGATCCAAGAAACGGGCCAATTCTCCAGTTGTTTGTGCAACTTTGCTTGGGGGCCAAGGATTACCAACAGGAGTCAAAGGAATAATCCCATGGTGTCCGGTTTGCATATAAAGGACACCGGCACGAAGAAAGGTACCATCTTTTGTCGTTTCTTCTATACTTTGGATTCTCAGGCATTGAATATCAAACAAAGGGACTAAGTGAGAAAGACGACGATTGCTTCCAGGAAAATTTTGACGAAAAATAAACGCTTTTCCCCCTTTTTTATCGAAAAGATTATAACCAGTACCTACTTCGAACCAAATAATAATCCACAAATACAAACTTAGAAATAGACATGAGATTCCATATAAACCGAGCAATATCCCTCCTCCTAGGTTATAATTATCATAATTAAAATGCAAATCAGCCCAAATGAAGAATAATAAATTCGTATGAAAATAACCGGAAAGAGAAATCAATAAAGCTGCTACAGAAAGCACAAGAGTAATAATGGCCCAAAAATAATTGATATACTCTATCCTCCCAGGGATATAATCTATTCTAACATTTTTGGATTCCCATACATTTGACCATAACCACATTTTATTTTACATCCTCCTTAAATTTATAGATTTTAAAATATTAGAATTCGAGACGAGTTTTACAATATTAGAATTAGAGACGAGAACCATATCGTACCTCCTTAATCTAAAAATATATATTAACTTTGTTCCTACTGCCCATATATCTAAAAATATCTAAAAAATCTTGTTTTTTTCAATATGAAGAAATAAAGAAGCCATTGTAATTGCCGGAAATACTATGCCCACTAAAGGCACAAAAATGGAAGGGAAGTTTATCATAAAATGGATACCTCGATTTAATATTTGTACCTGTCATTTTTTTTATTGTTATATTAATGATATTATATTAATGAATATATATATTATTATCTATACATATACTCAATATATCTATCTATTGACAACTATATATTGACTACATATAATAATGAGTATAGAATTCAATCAATACAATAATAAAAATAATAGAGTCAAAAGTACAAACAGAATCCAATAATAATAATAAATAGGAGGAATGCAGAAGTAAATAAATGGATTGATTTCTCCCTTTATTTCTACAAGAAATATGTGTATGATAATACACCTTTTTTATTATTCTTAGTATTCTTCTATTATTTATTATTTTATTACTTTCTTTTGTGCGTTCTAATTTTATTTTTGTCTTATAATTTATTTTATTTGCAGTTCAAAAATGAAAAAAAAAAAGAGTTTTTTCTTTAAAATTCTTGAAAAATTCGTTAGAATATGAGCCAATACCAATAACAGGGATTTTTAGTAAAAAAGGGACATAATGTCTCTTGTCTAATTTCGCGGAAGAAAGAATTATCTTTTATTATATAGGTTTTTGAATTCCTAATCAGTAATATCAGTAAAAAAAATTATCTGCATGATTTTTTATGCAGTTAAACCTTATGTTTCCAAAAAAATGAATTCTTTTCTTTGGATTTTGACTCTGATTATTATATTTGATTCCTAGAAACTAAATAACTACTCACTCGCCACAACAAAAAAAATTCTTTTTTTAAAGAATTTTAGGCTCTGCTTGATTTTTCATTTTGAGTCAAAGGAAAGAAAGCATGGAGCTGGAATAATTCAGCTAGAATCCCCTTTAAAGGATTACGTGGTACAATTGAATCAAATAAGCCCTTATGAAATAAATATTCAGCCGCTTGTGAACCTTCAGGTACTGCCTTATTCAACGTTTGTTCAATTACTCTTTTACCTGCAAATGCAATGTAAGCATTTGGTTCGGCAATAATGATATCCCCCAACATGCCAAAACTAGCTGTCACCCCACCAGTAGTAGGAGATGTAAGAATTGATACATAGAATAACTTTTGATTGATTTGATAATCATATAAAGCAGAAGAAATTTTAGCCATTTGCATTAAGCTCAAACTTCCTTCTTGCATACGCGCTCCTCCAGACGCACATACTAGAATAAGAGGTAAAAGTTGATTGGCAGCATATTCGACCAACCGGGTGATTTTCTCACCTACTACTGATCCCATACTACCTCCCATAAACTGAAAATCCATAATCCCAATTGCTACAGGAATACCGTTTAATTCACCTGTGCCTGTTTGAACAGCCTCAGTTAATCCTGTCTTTTTTTGATAAGACTCAATACGATCTTTATAAGGTTCCTCTTCCGAATGAAATTCAATGGGATCTAGAGAGACCATATCTTCATCCATAGGATTCCAAGTACCTGGATCAATCGAAAGTTCGATTCTATCTAAACTGCTCATTTTCAAATGATATCCACAGTGTTCACAAATATTCATTTTTGATTTCAACATTTTCTTATAATTTAATCCATAACAATTTTCGCATTCAATCCACAAATATTTGTATTTTTGAGTCTCATCGAGATCATTAGAATTTTGTCTTTTAGTGAAATCACTATAACTATAATTTGGATCATTCGTCCTAGTTATTATACTAGCCCTCTCGTTTTCACCACTATTTCTGGCCTTACCGCAAATATAATTATAAAAGTAATGGTCATTGTATTTGTCACTATCACCTAAAATGTAACCATCAATACATATTTGAGAACGAAGATAACTCTCAATGCAACTATTAATGTTATTATTCCAACTATATTTACTATCATACATGTAATGATCATCATCACTCTTAAATCCATTATTCAAATAGATAGAATTCTTATAAGTAGAAAAAAAACTTTCTGGAAAAGAATAATCACTGTCAATCTCCAAAATTTGATTTTCAATAGCAAAATTTATTGAATAACTGTTCCTCTTACTATCCCTAACTAAAAAAGTTTTATTAGATAAGAAATTCCGAATGTTCCTCAAACCTACTAAATAATCAACATTACTGTAACTAGAATTCTCCCTATCATTCCAACTATGAATGTTTTTATCCATATCAGTTAAAATTGGGGGGTCTTCACCACTTACACTGGTATTTTCAATAGGACCAAAACTGTCCATTGATTTACTCAAACCACACCTGTATTCTAACTCCCTATTAAACAACATAGAATTGAACCACCATTTTTCCATACAGCTTTTTTCCTCTATTTACATGAAAATACAATAGATGAATAGTCATTCGATGAAAAATTATAAAAAGATTCTATTTTAAATGAAATAGTATGATCGATAAAATCATCAAATCAAAAAGAATACCTCCTCGTATTCACAACTTCACACTTCAAATTGGATAATTCCAAAATAACTCAAATGAAAAAAGTCTTTAGGTATTTCATTTATTGAGCGGTCTCTATCCCCTTTTCGTGTCTGTCTTCTTTAGAATCTATTTTTTTCTTCATTCTAATGGATTTGTTGAAACAATTGGAAAATGGTATTTACTTGTTCCAAGATCTTTTAGCTTTTCCTCGAATCATTGGGTTTAGACATTACTTCGGGTATCTTTAATCGTTTCAAAAATGGTAGCAACATACCATTTTTTCTTTCTCTCAAAGAATCATAGAAATAGAAGATTGATTCCCGCAGATACACCTTTGATCGAAAAAGTTTTACCAATTCTAACAAACAAATTTTGAGTTTTTTTTAACCTTGCTCGAATTGAATCCTTTTCATTTCTCTATCAAAAATCTACTTACGAAGTTGTTCTAACTTATTCATTTTCACTAACCTTAGATATTTGCCCCTGAAAAATGAATCAACTCGAGCTCCATCATGTACTATTTACATCATCAATCCTTTTTGCGTCCCCCAAACAATAAGTTCTAGTGCAATAGAACAAACGATGTCGAGCCAAGAGCATCCCGATTTCTATATACTAGATAGAATATAGTATCAAAAATGGCGGATGTAAGAATCCACAGTTAATCTAATCATGTCTTTCAAGTCGCACGTTGCTTTTTACCACATCGTTTCAAACGAAGTTTTACCATAACATTTTTTTAGTTTAGATCCGGTATGTAATTGATTCAATTATGAAATCGTGCATAGTCATTGATTTGATCGATATATAATAATCTGTACTATTTACTTTTGGGTTTTCCTTCTATATGACTCGACAACTATTAAAAAAGGATAAAAAATTCGAATTAATTCAATATTGTATGAATGCATTTTCTATTCTATTTTGATAGTTTGTAAAATAGAATAGAAAAAATGTATTTATTCTCATATAAAATTTGTATTCAAATATGTATATACATCATAAATGGATATGTTCTGGGACGGAAGGATTCGAACCTCCGAATAGCGGGACCAAAACCCGTTGCCTTACCGCTTGGCTACGCCCCATTTTTGATTCGAGACTAATAAACACTATTTTTGGTTGTTCGTCAATTTCAGTTCCAAAATTTTTTTATATTTTTCTTTTTTCTATAGAATAAATTGTTGCTAGGATTTTAATATGTGTAGATATCGAATTAAACTGAATTTATTGATCATTACATAAAATTCAATTAAGATATTGTACGAAAGTATGATTTCTTCCATTTTTTTTTCGTTTTATTACTCATTTATGAATTTTATATTTATTAAGATGTATTATGAATATTAATAAATATTCATTATAGATATGAATTCCATTCCATATTTGAATTATTTTATATTTAATTATATATATAATATAATAATTTTATATATATGTAATAATTATGTAATAATTAAATATTATTTATAGAATTCATATAATTCTTATATATATATTAAATATATTCTTAATATTTAAATATTTTTATTCTTAATTTAAAAAAATAAAAAAGTAGAATAAATCATATATATAGACCATTCTTGACGCATCATCCTCATTTTATGAAATTACTTGAGTCTATGTCAACTAAAAAAATAAGATTTTTTTTGTTTATTATTTATAGAATTCATATAATTACTTATATATATATTAAATATATTCTTAATATTTAAATATTTTTATTCTTAATTTAAAAAAATAAAAAAGTAGAATAAATCATATATATACAATAAAATACAATAAAAATAAAATTTCAAATTAAAAAAAGCAAAAGTACAATTAATTTTCTTAAAGAATAAAATTTTTGTTATGCTTAATATCTTTAGCTTGGTCTGTATTTGTATTCACTCTGCCCTTTATTCAAGTAGTTTTTTTTTAGCAAAATTGCCTGAAGCCTACGCTTTTTTGAATCCAATTGTAGATATTATGCCAGTAATACCCTTACTATTTTTTCTCTTAGCTTTTGTTTGGCAAGCTGCTGTAAGTTTTCGATGAGATCCTTAAAATAATGTTCTAAAAAAATTCAGAATTTATTGGAAAACAAAAATTCGAACATTTTAACAATTTATAAGATCAGATAAGTCTTACAGTGTGAATCCTCGATTCCAATATTGTGAAATTTTTTAATAGACAAGAAAAATCCGAACCATTTCATCATTTCTGTTTTTTCCATTAAAAAATCCTAATCCTATTCTATTATTTATTAGATTTGATATTTATTAGATTTGAGTCCCACCATCAATACCTAGACCTAGATTGTGGATATGAAAGAAAATTTTTGGATAATAGCAATTATTGGTAATGGTAATAAAAGGTTCGACTCTTACTGCTTATTTTGGTAATGGTAATAAAAGGTTCGACTCTTACTGCTTATTTCTCATAAACTTAGTATCAAAAGAAACATAATTTGGAATAGAAGAGAATCTATTCTCTTTCTCTGGCTTTTTTTTTTAATTATCTTGGAGATTTTGTAATGCTTACTTTAAAACTATTTGTTTACACGGTAGTGATATTCTTTGTTTCTCTTTTCATCTTCGGATTCCTATCTAACGATCCCGGACGTAATCCAGGACGTGAAGAATAAAAAAATGTTTTTTTCTGTGTTTTCCGTACTTATGTTGGATTCTTAAATATTTTTAGAATTTTTTCTATCTATTTTAGATTTTTAACTAGTAAATTAAAAAAAAAAATCAAACAAACAAAAAGGGAAGGAAAACACAAAAAGAAGCTCAAAGACAGCTGGAATAATGGTATCCGTTGTTATTTCAAATATTGTGGTCAGTAACATTGATGAATTTGGTAAAGGTACGGAAAGAGAGGGATTCGAACCCTCGGTAAACAAAAAGCCTACATAGCAGTTCCAATGCTACGCCTTGAACCACTCGGCCATCTCTCCTACATAATGATTATGGCCTAGAAACTGAGTGAATAGTGAGTCATTCATATTCCATTTGGGTAGGCGCACACAATCAATTGAAATTATAAAAAGAGAAAGAAAAAGTTTTTATCAAAAAAACCCTCCCTCACGGTCGAATGTAGAATAAACAAATTTGATTAATGAGTCCGTTTTTACGTTATTTCGTACTATATTGTACAATTCCTTTGTTTGTGGGATTATTTCCTCACGCGATAAAAAATTTGAAATTATAGAATGGATTGCTACCTATGCCTAGATCTCGGATAAATGGAAATTTTATTGATAAGACCTTCTCAATTGTAGCCAATATCTTATTACGAATAATCCCGACAACTTCAGGAGAAAAAGAGGCATTCAGTTATTACAGAGATGGTGCGATTTGATTATCTTTTTTTTTATTTATCGATCTCGTCTTAGGAAAAAGACACATTCTTCGTAGAGAAAGAAAAAAATTTTGAAAAAAAAAAAACTTACGCCTGCTGAAGGTGAAGTTTGTAAATAAAACGATTAATTCCTTCTGTCGTGTATCCTCGATTAATGCAGCCTCATATGCTTCAATTTTAGGTTTATAGTATTAAGCGAAAGGTTATACCTATACCTATGGGGTTAGGTCAAACCTACTCCACTAGTAACAATGGGCGGCATAGGGAAAGAAGCACTACGTTTAGGAATCAACAACACGAAAACTTTGTAAAAAAGAATATCCTTCCTTTCTTATAGGGATCGGGACTAACAAGAATGGTTGGGACAATAAACATCCATCTCGTTCGTATTTTGGATACCCGTATAACCATCGAAGACTGTTGAAGTGACTAATTCCGGGAAATTTAGCGGCGTTGAGGACAAAGAAATTGTTGGAGTTACTACTTTTTTATCAAGTAACAACATACTTGATGTTAAGAAAAGATCTTTTACAGGAAGGTTGGCTAGAGATTTCTTGTAAAAACACTAGCCCCGCTCAGTTCATAATGATAATATTGCAATCTTTTTTGATTCTATGTACTTTTATCATTATACACATTAAAGGAGGAGCCGTATGAGATACAAATCTCACGTACGGTTCTGGAACGGAGATTCTTTGAACCGAATGACGACCGTAACGGATGTCGGCTCAAGCTGAAGGAAATTATGCGGAAGCTTTACAGAATTATTATGAGGCTATGCGACTTGAAATTGATCCCTATGATCGAAGTTATATACTTTATAACATAGGACTTATCCACACAAGTAACGGAGAACATACGAAAGCTTTAGAATATTATTTTCGTGCACTCGAACGAAACCCGCTCTTACCTCAAGCTTTTAACAATATGGCCGTGATCTGTCATTACGTGCGACTATCTCCACTATAGAAAAAGAATGAGTAAATCCGCTAATACTAATAAATACTAGAAAAAAAGGCTTTCTACATATATATATCGTCCAAAACAACGATTTTTATCAGCTGTAGCAAAGAAAGAAACTTCATAGAAGTCGAAATATGAAGAAATAGATATGCCTAGATATTTTTTTCTATGGATAAAAGATCTAATTGATAGATGAAGCACCGTAAAGATCAATTAACAAGGTTTTTGGATGATACACTCAGAACTGCTTACTTATATCATGATAGATAAGTTTATCATGATAGAAAAGTTAGGAATCCACTTATGTAATAAAGTCGATCCCCTAAGGTTTTTTGAGCAGCGGTGTAGTATCAGATCCCAAAGATAGTAAGTCTTTTCTTATGAAGAAAAGTCTTTATCAAAGATTCTATAGAAATTGATATATCATATATGAAAATAGATGATCTATGAAATCGAGATAGTTACCTTTCAGAAAATAATAATGAGAGTATTAATGCCGATGCTTTATTCTATTCTTCTGAAGGTAGGAAAAAAGATAAAACTCTAAAAAAGGATTACATTTTTTATTAATTCAAATTGAAGTTTGAAACTCATGTATTTAACCTTTTTTCTTTTGGTTAATTCCAGAAAAAAATGGAGCATCAAAAAAAATTGACTGTTGAGCCGTATGAGTGAGGAAACTCTCAAGTACGGTTCTAAGGGAAGGAATTTACTCACCTATTCCGACCGCGGAGAAC